TTCCAGAAGATGTTAATGGTAAGCAAGAAGATTGTTTACGAAGAAACAACAAGAAAAATTCATATTCTGATACATAAGAGTTATATAGGAATCGAAATAGTCTTTTATTTTCTTTTTTCAAAAGAAAAATCGATTTCATTGAGGTAATAAGACTATTCCAATTTGAATAGTAGTTGAGAAAGAATCGCAATAAATGCAAAGATGGAACATCTTTGATCCGGTATTGAAGGAGTTGAACCAAGATTTCTAAATGGATAGGATAGGGTATTTCTATATGTGATAGATAATGTAAATGCAAAAATTTGTCTTCTAAAAAGGGAAATATTGAATGAATAGATCGTAAATTCTGAAACTTTGGTGTTTCTTTTTCTTTCGGACAAGATAATTCTCGTAGCGAGAATGGGATTTCTACAACGATCGCAAACCCCTCAGATAGAATCTGAGAATAAAACTCAGAATAAAAAAAATTGTTGTAATCCAACAATCGATCTTGGTTAGGATGATTAACCGAGTTAATCCAAAAATTCTGCTGATACATTCGAATAATTAAACGTTTCACAAGTAGTGAACTAAATTTCTTGTTATTACAACTAATAATTTCCACAGGTTCGGAACCTTTTAATCCATAATCATGGGCAAATGCATAAATATACTCCTGAAAGAGAAGTGGGTAAACGAAGTATTGTTGACGAGATTTCTGTTTTTCTGAATACCCTTCCAATTTTTCCATTTGTATTTCTACTTGAATTAGAAAGAAGAAGCATTTCTCGGTTTCTCAAATGATGATACATAGTGCAATATGGTCAAAACAGGGTGTTGCATTTTTTAATACAAACCCTGGAAAGAAAAGGAATCTAATCCACAGATCTTTTCCTTTTCTATCCAATTAGTTTATGTTTGTTCTAATTACAAAAGAGAACAAATCTTTTATTTTTGCAGGCCAATCGCTCTTTTGACTTTGGAATCCAGTCTCTTTATCAATATACTGCTTCTTTTACACATTCAATCCATAACATCCCTTTTCAATCTATAATCAAGAATAATTAGGATTTCTAAAAAAAAAAAAAGAAAAAATCAAGGGTCCGTTCATAGGAAAACCCAATCTTTCCCCGCATCAGGCACTAATCTATTTTTAACGTCTAATTAGATCGGGGAATCATTTCAATTAAGAAGTTAAGCTCGTTGCTTTTTATTTTACCAGAATTGGAGCCAGGCTCTATCCATTTATTCACTAGACCCAGAAAATCAGAATTTTTTATTCCATTCCAAAAATCAAAAATAAGAAATTGATTTTATTACGACATGCTATTTTTTCCATTCATTACCCTTGAGGATCAGTCGTGGTCTTCTAGACTCTACCAAGAGTCTGGACGAATTTGTTGCTTCATCCAAATGTGTAAAAGATCATAGTCGCACTTAAAAGCCGAGTACTCTACCATTGAGTTAGCAACCCAGATAAAATAGGATCTTAGATACGACCGAAACCCAAAAATCAATGGAATTACACCGCACGCTCCTGTCAAAACATTGAACTAGCAAAACATTAAAAGAAAGATTTTATCGCCCATTAAAAACACTCAAATGCCAAAATGAACAGGTCCGGCTAAATTTCACTAAGGTTAAAAAAGGAGCGGCCCCAATCACGATAGCAAAATTGTCATTTTTTTAGCAATTTATATTTCTTTATATAAATAAATCTTGTATGAGAGTACATGCAAGAGGGACAACCCTATCATTTGAGCGAAGTGTAGACAGAAAAACCTAATATGGAGTGAGACCTATCTATCTACAAATTCTATTTGTTCAATAGACCTTTGTCAATGGAAATACAATGGTAAGAAAACAAATTAGATAGAAAAAGTAAATAAAATAAGGGCTTATGTTGGATTGGCACGACATAAATCCAGTCAAAAATAGGACTAAGAAAGAGGCAAATTGTGTCTAAATAATTAGTTCTTCAATTAACTCAAAGTTCCTTCCTTTTCTTTAAAGAATTCTGCCTTCCTTAAAATATCATAAACAGTTCTTGTAGGTTGAGCACCCTTTTCAAGGAAATAGAGAATAGCTGGAACATTTAAACAAGTTTGATTCTTTATCGGATCATAAAAACCTACTTTTCGAAGATCTCTTCCTTCTCTTCGAGATCGAACATCAATTGCAACGATTCGATAGACAGCTTATTGGGATAGATGTAGCTAAACAATGCCCCCCCTAGAAACGTATAGGAGGTTTTCTCCTCATACGGCTCGAGAAAAAGATTCGAATTTCTGTCTATAATACAAGTAGATAGAAATTAGACTATGACTTGCATTAATTTCCTTACAGAAAAAACAAATTTCATTTATACTCATGACTCAAGTTGGTTAATTTTGACTGACAGACTTAAAAGGAAAAATCCTTCCCAATTTTTTGAGTCGTCTCTAAACTCTTTTCTTTGTCTCATCTCGAACGAATTGACTTTTATTCCTTATTCTGATCCAATTCTATTGTTGAGACAATTGAAAATCGCGTTTACTTGTTCCGGAATTCTTTATCTTTGATTTGTGAAATCCTTGGGTTTAGACATTACTTCGGGAATTCCTATTCTTTTTTCTTTCAAAAGAGTAGCAACATACCCTTTTTTTCTTATTTCCTTCGATAAAGCATTTCCCTCTTCTATAGAAATCGAATATGGGCGATTGATTCTGATAGACTTTTAATTGAAAGAGTTTTTCCAATCTTCCAAAATTGGACTTTCTTCTTATTTTAACCTTTCGATTTCTATATTAAGGATAGACTGACAAAGTTGGCCTAATTTATTAGTTTTCACTAACCCTAGATTCTTTCCCTTGATAAAAAATCAATTCTGTCCTCTCGAGCTCCATCGTGTACTATTTACTTACAAACAACCCAGCGCAAATTTGGTTCGGGACGAATAGAACAGACTATGTCGAGCCAAGAGCATTTTCATTACTATGGAAAATGATGGATAACAAAATCCACAATCGATCATGTCCTTCAAGTCGCACGTTGCTTTCTACCACATCGTTTTAAACGAAGTTTTACCATAACAAACATTCCTCTAATTTCATTGCAAAGTGGTATAGGGAATTGATCCAATATGGATGGGATCATGAATAGTCATTGGTTTAGTTTAGTTTTTTGTATACTAATTCAAACTTGCTATCTATGGAGAAATATGGATAAAAGAAATAAGTATTTATCGGGGAAGACTCCGCAAAGATCCAATTTATTTAAACCCATATTCTATCATATGAAGGAAACATAGTTCGAAAAAGACGAATAAACAAGTTTGCTTAAGACTTCTTTTTTATTGAATTTCCATCCTCAACAGAGGACTCGAGATGGTCAATCCTGAAATGAGAAGCGAAGGATCGACTCTTCTCCAACAAATAAACTATCAACCTCAAAAAAAGTTTAATTAATTTAATTACTATATTAGAATTAGATTAGCAATATATTTTTCCATAACAAAAACAATTAACTATTAACTAAATAAACTATTCCAATGAAAAGATTGAAAGTTTTTTGGTAGTTATAGAATTCTCGTACTTCTTCGACTCGAATACCAAAAGAGGGAAAAAATGAAGTAAAAAAAAACACATTTCGTGTAAAGTCAAATTAAGGCCTTTGCTTTTACTTATAGCATTCTTTCTTTTACCTAAAAGAAGCAACTCCAAATCAAAAATAAGGAGAAGTATGATTTTTGGAATCCATTCTATCCAACGAACAGTTCTTACCTTATCCTTACCAGAATGGATCATTCTGGATATTTAAAGAATCGCAGATCGAGATGGTTTTCGCTTAACCAAAGAGGGGCCCTTTTTACTAATAATATAATACAACAAAAATCTATCTCTATCATAAAGGGATAGGTCTCATTTTTTATACAGTGTTTTACGTCAAGTTTAAAATTTTTTAAATTAATTCGAAAGCCGAGTAGACAGAATATATGAATTTATCTCTAATCCTCACATTCCATTGATTTAGAAATGGATATTTGCAAATCAGATAATATCTAAAATACAAAAATGGAGTTCCTATCCATAGAATAGAAACCCTTTTTCTTTTTTCGCAAGCCGATCTTGGTCAAAAGTTTTAAGACCTGTGCTGAAACTAAAAACTTCCTATTCTTTAATCTGGCCATGAAATATAGAATTAGGATACCCCCTTTATTTTCTTTTTATTTACTTACTTTAGTTCTTTAGTTCGGGAAAAAGAAATAGGGGGTCCTTCTTTTCTTTCACATTAGATGTCAAATGTATCATGTAAGAATTCCCCCTTCATGGATATGGAGCATAAAGTTTATCTAAGAAGTTCAAATTTCAAAACACATATGAGTAATGAGTAGTAGTAGGGGCATATCCTGAATGTGACTGATAGACCCAATTTTGAATGAAAATAAAGATATTCGATTTGACTGGACTTGACACTTGATTATGTTTTCTGAGAAAGAAAAAGAATGCTTAGAAATGCATCTAATCTAAGAGTTCATAAGAGATAATTATTCTCTTTAATAAACTTTCTTTTGTCTCGTGTGGGGTACAATATGATTTCATCTTTCGTTTCATCAGAAAAAATCTGGGACGGAAGGATTCGAACCTCCGAGTAACGGGACCAAAACCCGCTGCCTTACCACTTGGCCACGCCCCATTTCTGGTTTTATGCGACACTAATAAACACTATTATGTTTATTTGTTATTCGTCAATCCCACTTCAATTACATAAAAAATGAGGGATACTCTCTTGCTAGGATTCTAGACATGCGGATAATATAGAATCCAAAAAATGCATTGATCATTACATGGAATTCTATTAAGATATTATATGAAAGTCGAATTTCTTCCATTCTCATTTGAGAGTGCGAATACAAGGAGGTATTTTGCGTTTGGGAAAGTCCGAAGAAAAAAGGATTTTGAACCCGCCTTTTCTTTTTTCCCTTAGAAAAATAACTCAATCAAAATCCAATTATCTACTCTACAAGAACGAAATGCTTGTTATGCCTAATATACTTAGTTTAACCTGTATCTGTTTTAATTCTGTTCTTTATCCTACTAGTTTTTTCTTCGCCAAATTGCCCGAAGCTTATGCCATTTTCAACCCAATCGTGGATTTTATGCCTGTCATACCTATACTCTTTTTTCTATTAGCCTTTGTTTGGCAAGCTGCTGTAAGTTTTCGATGAAATCTTTACTACTCTGTTCTGTCTGCCAAATTGAATGATGTATTCATTCCAAAAAAATTCTAAAAATGAATAAAAGCCGAGAAGTCTTATATTATGAACCTTCGATTCTAAAATTCGAATTCTTCTACATTGAATGTATAGCTGCAGCAATAAATTGGGATCCGCCTTTCTACCCCACCCCCTGCACCTACGTTGAGCAGGTACCTTTAGGTACCCACACAATACCTAACCTAATTTTTGATATTGATAAGAGTGCTTATTATAAATCAATTCTTGCAATTTTTTTCAAGAATTGATTCTTGCATTTTTAGGTGTAAAAATCAAAAAAACCCATCCTAGTGGATCTGTGTGGTAAGGAAAAACGGGTAATCTATTCCTTAAAAAAAAATCTTGGAGATTATGTAATGCTTACTCTCAAACTTTTTGTTTATACAGTAGTGATATTCTTTGTTTCCCTCTTTATCTTTGGATTCTTATCTAATGACCCAGGACGTAATCCTGGGCGTGAGGAGTAAAAATCCAAATTTTTTTGGAATTTTTTCTTACAAATTGGATTTGTTTCGTACATTTATCTATGAGAAAATCCGGGGGTCAGAATTCCTTCCAATTCGAAAGTCCCAAATGATCCGAGGGGGCGGAAAGAGAGGGATTCGAACCCTCGGTACAAAAAAATTGTACAACGGATTAGCAATCCGCCGCTTTAGTCCACTCAGCCATCTCTCCCCGTTCCAAATCGAAAGGTTTCCGTGATATGACAGAAGCAAGAAATAACGATTGCAAAAAATCCTTCCTTTTTCTTTCAAAAGTCCATAAAAATTATATTGCCAATTCCATTTTAATTATATTCTTTTTTCTTAATGTTAATAAAAAAAAGAAGAAAATTCTTGTTTTTTATTTCTAAAATTCGATATTGGCTGAGAAACAATCAGATAGATTTTCTCTTCAGCGGGCATTTTCATATAGGACTTGTTATAATAAAACAAGCAGGTTATATAAAAAAATAAAAAACTCTTTTTTCGATTATTTATAAACAAAACAAAAAGGGTTCTTATCAAACCCACCATAAAATTGGAAAGAAAGATAAAGTAAGTAGACCTGACTCCTTGAATGATGCCTCTATCCACTATTCTGATATATAAATTCGATGTAGATGAAATTGTATAAGCGGATTTTTTGTATTTCCTTAGACTTAGACCGCGCAAGGCAAGGATTTTTCGCTATTTATGATTTCATATTCTTGTTACTAGATGTTCTATAGGAATAAGAAGAAATCGCAACTCCTTTCCGCTACACATAAAAATGGATTTCGAAAGTCAATTTTTTTTTAATATCTTTCTTTTTTTTTTCAGAATCCCATTTTTGTTCTTCCACCCATGCAATAGAGAGCGAGTGGGAAAAGAGGGGTTACTTTTATTTTCATTTTTCCTTAAAAGATAGGCTTTGAAATAGGAGTCATGGAATAATGCTGAATTCAAATGTTTATTTCTATAGTATAAGAAAAACTAATCGAATCTAATTCATGGATTTACCACGACCTCGGTTGTGACCCCATAGATAAAAATGCAAAATTTCTATCTTCGAGACCTTTGAAAAAGGGCATTGAACGAGAAAGAAATCGTCCACAGATAATCAAACTATCGTATGCCTTGGAAGTGATATGAGGTGCTCGGAAATGGTTGAAGTAATTGAATAGGAGGATCACTATGACTATAGCCCTTGGTAGAGTTACTAAAGAAGAAAATGATCTATTTGATATTATGGACGACTGGTTACGAAGGGACCGTTTCGTTTTTGTAGGATGGTCCGGCCTATTGCTCTTTCCTTGTGCTTATTTCGCTTTAGGGGGTTGGTTTACAGGGACAACTTTTGTAACTTCTTGGTATACCCATGGATTGGCTAGTTCCTATTTGGAAGGTTGTAATTTCTTAACCGCGGCAGTTTCCACCCCTGCCAATAGTTTAGCACACTCTTTGTTGCTACTATGGGGCCCGGAAGCGCAAGGGGATTTTACTCGTTGGTGTCAATTAGGCGGTCTGTGGACTTTTGTCGCTCTCCATGGGGCTTTTGCACTTATAGGTTTCATGTTACGTCAATTTGAACTTGCTCGGTCTGTTCAATTGCGGCCTTATAATGCAATTTCATTCTCTGCTCCAATCGCTGTTTTTGTTTCCGTATTCCTTATTTATCCACTGGGGCAATCTGGTTGGTTCTTTGCGCCGAGTTTTGGCGTAGCAGCGATATTTCGATTCATCCTCTTTTTCCAAGGATTTCATAATTGGACATTGAACCCATTTCATATGATGGGAGTTGCCGGA